TAATGGGCTGGTTTAGATTGATCCTAACCGGATCATTATGAATTTTTCTATTTATCTAGATTCTATTTATATAGAATAGTAAACTGAGAGCTAAAATCTAAAATAACAGATTTGTACAAAATCCATTGTTTTTCATTCAACTGCTACAAGATCAACAATTCCATAAGCTTGGGCTTCTGTTGCTGACATAAAAACGTCTCTTTCCATGTCTTCAGATACAACCCATAATGGTTTGCCCGTTCGTTGTACATAAACCCTTGTGAGGCTTTCGCGTAGCTTCAGAAGTTCTTCCGCTTCCAAGATAAATTCTCCCGTTTGCGCCTCATAAAAAGAACTAGAAGGTTGATGGATCATTACCCTGATGATAGAAGGTTTCTCTATCTGGTGTGATGAAACGAACAGAAAAAAAAAGATAAAGAATAATAGGAAAAAAAAGATAGAATTGAACAACCGTACGGGCATCATCTTTTGTGCATTGCATACGGCTCTAGAATCAAATTGACCCTTAGCTTTCGATTCAACAAAGATAAAAATGAAATCTATCAGCCCCGGACGGGTAAATGATCAAATTGCCACCCTTCCTTTCCGAGTAGTTAAAAAATACTATGATGGCTCCGTTGCTTTCTATTTTAAAATGGATTATTTTTTTGTCTTTCATTCAGCAATCCCAAAGTTTCTTTTTGATCCAATTAAAAAAGGAAAAAATCTTGTTTGTTTCGTACTCTTTTTTATAACATAAATATTGTTAAGAGCCCTTATGGTATGAAAAAAGTTTGTGACGCTGAATTGGATTCCCGATAGATAAAATAAAACCGGAAATACCTTTTATCTCATACTACTCTCTCGATACATAATCGAATCTTTTGAAAAAAAAATACAAAAAATTTTCATATCGAATTCGAAGTGCCATGCTATTATTACTTAATATTCATACGGCGAAGGCATAGTTTTCTTTTTTTCTCTCAACTAAAAAAACCTCATTGGCGCCAAGCGTGAGGGAATGCTAGACGTTTGGTAATTTCTCCTCCAGCCAGTAGAAAAGATCCCATTGACGCGGCTAATCCCATGCCTATTGTATGGACCTCTGGTCGCACAAATTGCATAGTATCATAAAGAGCTACTCCAGGTATTACCCATCCGCCAGGAGAGTTTATAAATAAATAAAGATCTTTGGTATCATCCTCGATACTGAGATATACCATAAGACCAATAAGTTGATTCGAGACCTCGCTATCAACTTCTTGGCCTAAAAAAAGTAATCTTTCTCGATAAAGTCGATTGATTAGGGTAAAATTGATTCCCTTAGGAACCGTACATGCACCTTTTGATGCATACGGTTCAAAAAAATTGTGAAAAAAAAGAATCAATGTATAGATTCCAGTCCTCTTTCTTTTTTTCCTATTCTTTTTTGTAGCAGGTTTTTTACAACTTGTAACGAAAGGGTTGTTTCTTCTATTTTTCAATAAAGCCGAATTTGAACTTCTTTTCTTTCTTCCTTATAATAAAAAAGTCAATAAACTTATTGAATTAACTTCTCATTGATGTATTATTTCATCGAGATTCAATCAAAATCACGATGGGATTTTCTTGTTCCTGATTGGGTCTCTTTCATCTTTTTAGGTTTATGCTCTACTCCGGGTAAAGACCCGCCCGATTTGGATTTGCGCATATAGGACAAATCTTCCCATCACCTTTTCTTTTTGTTATTACTTTTCAAATACCAAACAGGAATCATTTATGATATACGTAGTAATCATAGATCTATTACCAATTGGGGTTTTTCTAAACGGAGCCTGGATACTTCATTTTTTGAGTCCAACCAAAACCAAAGCCAACCATAAATTATTCTAATTAATAATAGTACTATGAATCCCCCCAAACAATGGATCTAATTGCACTTCACGCTCCAATTTTTTGATGATTCAATTTCTTTTTCTTGGGCGAAGCAGAGGATATCTCGATCGGGGGAGAGAACGGGTAAATCCCATATGACCCAATATATCTGACAAGTCGCACTATACGTCAACCCAAGTTGCATCTTCCTCTCCAGGAATTCGAAAAGGAACTTTTGGAACACCAATAGGCATGAATTGAAAGAAAAAAGAACTAAATACTATATTTCACTTTGATGTGGAAACGTAAAAATAGGGTTTTATTGTCTTTATAATCTTGACTTGATCATATTTATTTTATTCATAGATTTGAAAAATTCAGAAAGAAAGACAAAATAAAGGAAATTTTTTACCAATAGGTCCTTCTAATGATAAATCTAATGATAAATATGGACGGACGCATTGACTCATAGAAAATGGTATCAACTCCCCATTGCGTATTGGTACTTATCGAGTATAGAATAAATTTGCTTCTCTTTGTTCCTACGAACACAATAGAATAAATATTAACCTAACCCTTGTTAGGAAATAATCCACTGAACAGGGGAGGTCCATACTATAGTCATAGTAAAGTCTTTTCCAATGCAATAAAGTTAGGTAGTGTCCATTTTTCTTTGATATAAGGGGTATTTTCCATGGGTTTGCCTTGGTATCGTGTTCATACCGTTGTATTGAATGATCCCGGCCGGTTGATTTCCGTTCATATAATGCATACAGCTCTGGTTGCTGGTTGGGCGGGCTCGATGGCTCTGTATGAATTAGCAGTTTTTGATCCCTCTGACTCTGTTCTTGATCCAATGTGGAGACAGGGCATGTTCGTTATACCCTTCATGACGCGTTTAGGAATAACCAATTCATGGGGAGGTTGGAGTATCACAGGAGGGGCTGTAACGAATGCGGGGATTTGGAGTTACGAAGGTGTAGCCGGGGCACATATTATGTTTTCGGGCTTATGCTTTTTGGCAGCTATCTGGCATTGGGTCTATTGGGATTTAGAAATATTTTCTGATGAACGTACAGGAAAACCTTCTTTGGATTTACCCAAGATCTTTGGAATTCATTTATTTCTCTCCGGGGTGGCTTGCTTTGGTTTTGGTGCATTTCATGTAACGGGCTTGTACGGTCCTGGAATATGGGTGTCCGATCCTTATGGACTAACGGGAAAAGTACAACCTGTAAATCCGTCGTGGGGCGTCGAAGGTTTTGATCCTTTTGTTCCGGGAGGAATAGCCTCTCATCATATTGCAGCAGGTACATTGGGGATATTAGCAGGGCTATTCCATCTTAGTGTCCGACCACCACAACGTCTATACAAAGGATTGCGTATGGGAAATATTGAAACCGTACTCTCCAGTAGTATCGCGGCTGTCTTTTTTGCAGCTTTTGTTGTTGCTGGAACTATGTGGTATGGGTCGGCCACTACGCCTATCGAATTATTTGGTCCCACTCGTTATCAATGGGATCAGGGTTACTTCCAGCAAGAGATATATCGAAGAGTTAGTGCCGGGCTAGCAGAAAATCAAAGTTTATCAGAAGCCTGGTCTAAAATTCCTGAAAAATTAGCTTTTTATGATTATATCGGCAATAATCCGGCAAAAGGAGGATTATTCAGAGCAGGCTCAATGGATAACGGAGATGGAATAGCAGTTGGGTGGTTAGGACACCCTATTTTTAGAGATAAAGAAGGGCGTGAGCTTTTTGTACGTCGTATGCCTACTTTTTTTGAAACATTTCCAGTCGTTTTGGTAGACGGCGACGGAATTGTTAGAGCGGATGTTCCTTTTAGAAGGGCAGAATCGAAGTATAGTGTTGAACAAGTAGGTGTAACCGTTGAGTTCTATGGCGGTGAACTCAATGGAGTCAGTTATAGTGATCCTGCTACTGTGAAAAAATATGCTAGACGCGCTCAATTGGGTGAAATTTTTGAATTAGATCGTGCGACTTTGAAATCCGATGGTGTTTTTCGTAGCAGTCCAAGGGGTTGGTTTACTTTTGGGCATGCTTCGTTTGCTTTGCTCTTCTTCTTCGGACACATTTGGCATGGTGCTAGAACCTTGTTCAGAGATGTTTTTGCTGGTATTGACCCAGATTTGGATGCTCAAGTAGAGTTTGGCGCATTCCAAAAACTTGGAGATCCAACTACAAGACGACAGGTAGTCTGATACAAGACTGCTTTGGTATTTTTCGCCTCTATTTTCTTTTTTTTTTTTGGGGGGGGGTTACACGGAGTGCCGGAGTGGATTTGAATCACCGCTTTTTTGACTTTTGCTCTTTTGAGATGATTCCCCAAAAGAAAAAACCAAACAGGTAGGGAAGCTATAATTGTAAACCACGATCGAATCTATGGAAGCATTGGTTTATACATTCCTTTTAGTCTCAACTCTAGGGATAATTTTTTTTGCTATCTTTTTTCGAGAACCACCTAAAGTTCCAACTAAAAAGTAAAAAGGTGAAATGATTTTTCAGTATCTGAATTGAAGTAATGAGCCTCCCAATGTTCAATGTTGGGAGGCTCATTACTTCAACTAGTCCCCGTGTTCCTCGAATGGATCTCTTAGTTGTTGAGAAGGTTGCCCAAAAGCAGTATATAAGGCGTACCCAGTAAAACTTACAAGTAAACCAGATATAAAGATGGCGACTAGGGTTGCTGTTTCCATTATGATTATATAATTTCAAGACCCCAACGGGTCTATCATAAGATCGTTTATTTACAACGGAATGGTATACAAAGTCAACAGATCTCAATGAATACAATAGGATTTATGGCTACACAAACTGTTGAGAACAGTTCTAGATCGGGCCGCCCAAGATCTACTAATGTAGGGAGTTTATTAAAACCATTGAATTCGGAATATGGTAAAGTAGCTCCCGGGTGGGGAACAACTCCTTTGATGGGTGTCGCAATGGCTCTATTTGCGGTATTTCTATCTATTATTTTGGAGATTTATAATTCTTCTGTTTTATTGGATGGAATTTCAATGAATTAAATCTATAAGAATCACAAAGTCTTATCTTTTGAATAAAAAATCAATCAGTTAGAATTTAGAGTTCTGGCCTATTTGATTTTGGTAGTTCGATCGTGGAATTTATTTCTTTCTGTATTTCCGG